AAACAATTTTTCCAAACACCAAGGGAATGCAATTTCTAGAATAGCTAGCTAGAGATATAGTAAAGAACAATTGATTTTGAACACTAGATGTCTTTCACATCCAACCGATGAACCGATTATAATTTTAAAATGGCAGTTCCAAAAAAGCGCACCTCTAGTTCCAAAAAACGTATTCGTAAAAATCTTTGGAAAAAGAAAGGATATTGGGCAGCATTGAAAGCTTTTTCATTAGCGAAATCTCTTTCTACCGGTAACTCAAAAAGTTTTTTTTGTGTGACAAATAAATAATTAAACAATAGACTAAATAATATGAATAGGTCTAATTCAAAAAAATGATTCTAATTTTTGTTAGAATTTTTTTTTGTAAAATTTCCAAGTTATCAAGAATATAAATAATATTAATCTAATAATAATAGATTATTATCTAAATTAATATTTCATTTGTTATTAAAACAAAATGAATTCCATTCTCTAATAGCAATAACAATATAAAATGGAATTCATTTTGTTATTTTTTAGTTCGAGCCATGACAAAATTATCTCGTTACAAATGTTGCTTTTATTTTCAGGAGACCATAAATAAAGTAATAAAAAAGTAATAAACTAAAAAATGAAAAATCCCGTTGTTAGTTAACTGAAAAAAAGGATACTCTAAAATAAAAATAACTAATAAACAAAAGATAAGATTATTAATATTATTAAAGAAAACGTTTAGATTAAATGCCTGATTTTGAAACAAATTTTTAGTCATCAATTTGAATGTTTCCTAAAAAAATATTGAATTAACCCTCCCAATCTCGACGATTGAATAAAAATAGGTTATTATGATTTTGAATAAGCCGCTATGGTGAAATCGGTAGACACGCTGCTCTTAGGAAGCAGTGCTAGAGCATCTCGGTTCGAGTCCGAGTAGCGGCATGGCTTTTTCTAAAAGAGTAAGCCCTATAATGAATTCAATTCCCTATTTCAATTCCTATAATTGAGAATCCCTTTAATAAATTTTATGATAGTTTCAACTTTAGAGCGTATATTAACTCATATATCCTTTTCGATCATTTCAATTGTAATTACAATTCATTTGATAACTTTATTTGTCGATGAAATCGTAGGACTATATGATTCATCAGAAAAGGGCATGATAGCTACTTTTTTCTGCATAACAGGATTATTAGTTATTCGTTGGATTTATTTTGGGCATTTACCATTAAGCAATTTATATGAATCATTAATTTTTCTGTCGTGGGGTTTTTCCATTATTCATATGATTCCGTATTTTAAAAAACATAAAAACCATTTAAGCGCAATAACGGCGCCAAGTGTTATGTTTACCCAGGGTTTCGCTACTTCAGGTCTTTTAAATGAAATGCATCAATCTGCAATATTAGTACCGGCTCTCCAATCACATTGGTTAATGATGCACGTAAGTATGATGGTGTTGAGCTATGCAGCTCTTTTGTGTGGATCATTATTATCACTAGCTCTTCTAGTCATTACATTTCGAGAATCCATAAGGATTTTTAGTAAAAGCAAAAATTTGTTAACTGAGCAATTTGCCTTTGGTGAGATTCAATACGTGAATGAAAGAAACAATGTGTTAAAAAACACTTCTTTGATTTCTTCTCAGAATTATTACAGATATCAATTAATTCAACAATTGGATCGATGGAGTTATCGTATTATTAGTTTAGGATTTATCCTTTTAACCATAGGTATTCTTTCGGGAGCAGTATGGGCTAATGAAGCATGGGGATCCTATTGGAATTGGGATCCAAAAGAAACTTGGGCATTTATTACTTGGACCGTATTTGCGATTTATTTACATATCCGAACAAATAAAAATTATGAAACTGAAAATTCTGCAATTGTGGCCTCAATGGGCTTTCTTATAATTTGGATATGTTATTTTGGGGTTAATCTATTAGGAATAGGGTTACATAGTTATGGTTCATTTACATTACCATCTAATTGAATCTAATTGAATTTCTAATTGAATTTCTAATTGAATTTATCTAATTGAATTTCTAATTGAATTTAAAGTACTTGACAACGAAAAGCCTAGGGCAGCATACAAACCCTTATATCAACCATCAAGAACCATTTGAATCATTCTATTTCCATTACTTGATTCAAATGGTTCTCAAAATGTCAAAATATCTGGTTATATTTTTATAATAGAATTCCAATTTTTTTATTTAACTTAAAAGCTGAAAAAGACTTTTTTTGGACAATGAACGATTTTTAAAATCATCGTATTTTTTTTTATTGACAAAAACTATCTATAAAAAAAATTTGATAGAATAGCTTCGACCTTCTCAACTGATAATGAGAAAACGAAATCGGGATAAATACCAATACCTATTACCGGTAAAAGGATCGAAATCGAAATAAATAACTCGCGCGGTCCAGAATCAAAAAAATAAGAGTTTTTGGGGACATTAAAAAGCTTGTATCCATAGAACATCTGGCGTAACATAGATAATGAATAAATAGGAGTTAATATCATTCCAATTGCCATTACAAAAGTAATTAAGATTTTTGTTATTAAAAGATATTTTTGGCTAGTAAGTATTCCAAAAAAAACTACCAATTCGGCAACAAAACCGCTCATGCCCGGTAATGCAAGCGAAGCCATTGATAAGATACTGAAAGTCGTGAATATTTTTGGAATTGAGACGGCCATTCCGCCCATTTCGTCGAGGTAAACAAGTCGTATTCTATCATAACTCGTTCCGGCCAAGAAAAAAAGTGCAGCGCCAATAAATCCGTGAGAAATTATTTGTAAAATGGCCCCGTTGAGCCCTGTATCGCTTATAGAACCAATTCCTATAATTATGAAACCCATATGAGATACAGAAGAATAGGCTATTCGTTTTTTTAAATTACGCTGACCCGGAGATGTTAAAGCTGCATAGATAATTTGAATTGTGCCTACTATCATCAACCAGGGAGAAAATATAGAATGGGCATGGGGTAATAATTCCATATTGATCCGAACCAACCCATATGCTCCCATTTTTAATAAGATTCCGGCTAAAAGCATACAAGTACTATAATGTGCCTCTCCATGGGTGTCTGGTAACCATGTGTGTAGGGGTATGATCGGTGATTTGACAGCAAAAGCAATAAGAAATCCAATATAAAATATTATTTCCAGTGCTACAGGATACGATTGATTAGCTGATGTTTCAAAATTTAATGTCGGTTCATTGGAGCCGTATAAACCAATACCCAGAACTCCTATTAATAAAAAAACGGAACCTCCAGCAGTGTACAAAATAAATTTTGTAGCTGAATACAAACGTTTCTTTCCACCCCACATGGATAGAAGTAGATAAACGGGAATTAATTCTAACTCCCACATGATGAAAAAAAGTAAAAGGTCTTGAGAAGAAAATAGTCCTATTTGACCACTATACATTGCTAACATTAGGAAATGGAATAGTCGTGAATCTCGAGTAACGGGCCAAGCCGCTAAAGTAGCTAAAGTTGTGATAAAGCCTGTCAGTAAAATGGGTCCTATAGAAATTCCATCTATTCCCAATCTCCAGTAAAAATCAAAATAATTGATCCATTTATAATTCTCCGTTAGTTGCATTAACGGATCATCCAATTGGAAACGATAACCGAATGCATAGGTTGTTAGAAGGAGTTCTACTATACATATACATATAGTATACCACCTTATTACCTTATTTCCTCTATGAGGAAGAAAGAAAATTAAGGAACCCGCGGATATTGGCAAAACTACAACTAGCGTTAACCAAGGAAAATTATTCATAGTAAAAACAAAATAAACTTGGACCAGAAAAACCCGTGCTCGAAATAAATATATTTTGAGCGCGGGTTTTTGTCGGTAAAGGTAAAAAAATCAAATGTATTCGAGTAGGGTTTTCTGAAACGTATTAATAAGCTAGACCCATACTTCGAGTTGTTTCATGCCATAAATAAACGCGAACACTCAAGAAATCCGTTGGACAGGCAGATTCACATCTCTTACAACCGACACAGTCCTCTGTTCTTGGAGCAGAAGCTATTTGCTTAGCTTTACATCCGTCCCAAGGTATCATTTCTAATACATCAGTTGGGCAGGCTCGCACACATTGAGTACACCCTATACACGTATCATAAATCTTTACTGAATGTGACATTGGATCTATAAATTTTTAAACGTCAGAAATTTTCGATCTAGTAAACTTTTAAATGAATCATATATTTAGACACCAGATGAATCAATAATTTACCAGAAATTTGGAAGCAATCTACTTCTGGATCGACTCATACGATAGAACCAAGATACTTTGATTTCTTACATTTTCTAAAATATGGATTAGATTTAATGTATGGTCATGTTAATTAGAATTTATGAATATTGTAATTTCTATGATTAATACTACACTACTTATTCAACAAATTCGATTGATTGATACGAGTTGATTTTCTGTTACGATAAATTGACGAAACAATGGCCAGTCCAATAGCTGCTTCAGCGGCGGCAATAGCTATAACAAAAATTGAGAAAATATTTCCTTTTAATTGCCGGCTATCAAAAAAATCAGAAAATGTTACGAAATTTATATTAACCGCATTCAGTATAAGTTCAAGACACATAAGGGCTCTAACCATATTTCGGCTTGTGATCAATCCATAGATACCGATAGAAAATAAGTAGGCACTCAAAACAAGTACATGCTCGAGCATCATTGACTAACTCCTTATCAATTTTGATTCATTTCAATATGAACTGAATAACAATTCAACAGATTCAATTGACTAGAATATAAAGTGCGGAACAAAGAAATATATTGTATTGGTAATAGATTAAATAAAAGAGTTTTTATTTTGACTTTTAGACATAACCAATTTTAAAACCAATTTTAAAATGGAAGATAAAAAAATGTAATAACACAGAACAGAGTTGAATTTTGATTACTGTTGGAAATTCTAGAAATTTATTACTGGCGCGCTACCGCAATTGCGCCTATTAAAGCGACTAAAAGAATTATCGAAATGAATTCAAATGGAAGAAAAAAATCTGTTGATAAATGAATTCCAATTTGTTGACTATTACTTATCAAATCTTGCTCTATAATCTGGTTTGATCTTGCAGTCCAAATAATCCCGTACCATGACGTATCCGTAATACTAATCATTAGTAAAACAAAAATACTTGTACAAACTGGTAAAGTAATCCCATCCCCAACAGTCCAAAGATTAAAATCTTTGTAATCTTCTGAACCATTCATAAACATCACAGCAAATACAATTAAAACATTTATAGCTCCCACGTAAATAAGAAGTTGTGCAGCAGCTACAAAATAGGAGTTTAATAGAATATAAAATAAGGATATACAAACAAGAACCAGCCCCAATGAAAAGGCAGAATAAATGGCGTTGGTAAATAATACCACACCTATACCGCCTAGTATAAGACCCAATCCCAGAAAGACTAAAAGAAAGTCATGTATTGGTCCAGGCAAATCCATTATATGTAAAATAAGAGATAAATAAATCTAAATGTTTTTCATGACTTTATTGAGACCCGATCAGAAATTTTTTTTAATAATTTTTCAAAAATTCCTAATTAAATCCTAAGAGATAGGACTAAATGTAGGTACAATTATTGGGCTAATTTTATTCTTTATCTGAAGGAATAGGTCTAATCCGAAATTTTTTATTTCGAAATATATACAGATATATTAATTAATATAATAGATTTTCAATCAAAATAAAGATTCGCTTCTTAATCAACCAATTAATAGTTGGAATTTCATTTCTAGTTATTGACCAAACAAAACAAAAGAACCTTTATTTCTTTTAAATAAATAAATCAAAACCGAACCTTAGTATTGTTAAAGTAATTGGAATTTATTCTTGAATCAAGAGATTTACTTATTTTTTATTTGAGGTGAATTAAAAATTGTTCGAATTGTATAATCGTCAACTACTGACATTGGTAAACGACCTAAAGCAATTTGATTATAATTTAATTCGTGACGATCATAAGTAGAAAGTTCATATTCTTCAGTCATTGATAAACAATTTGTTGGACAATACTCAACACAATTACCACAAAATATACAGATTCCGAAATCAATACTGTAATTTAGTAATCGTTTCTTTCGAATATCTGTTTCTAATTTCCAATCAACAACGGGTAGATCTATAGGACATACACGAACACATACTTCACAAGCAATACATTTATCAAATTCAAAATGAATTCGACCACGGAAACGTTCCGCGGTGATTAATTTTTCATACGGATATTGAATAGTTACGGGTAGACGATTTGCGTGAGATAAAGTAATCATGAAACCTTGACCGATGTACCTTGCAGCCCGTACTGTTTGTTGACCATAATTCATGAACCCAGTTACCATAGAAAACATATCGTGAATATATATATGAATAATTTTATGTTTGTTTATTTCTCTTGTTTGAGACAAATTGTGAATATAGAATATTCCTTTACAGCGAAAAGAGTTGAGAAGAAGTTGTTAATAATAGATTACCGAGAGAGATCGGTAAAAGAAATTTCCATCCAAGATTTAATAGTTGGTCCATTCTTAGCCTCGGCAAAGTCCATCTTGTTGTGATAGGAATGAACAAGAACAAATAAGTTTTAGTTAATGTAATAAAGATACCAATCGTCGCTTCAAAGACTCCACCTAATTTATTTATTTCAAAAAACTCAGAAACATATATGTCTGGAATAGATATATTCCAGCCTCCCAAGTAAAGAACTGTTACAAATAATGAAGAAACTAATAGGTTTAGATAAGAAGCAACATAAAATAAACCAAATTTTATACCCGAGTATTCGGTTTGATAACCTGCTACTAATTCTTCTTCTGCTTCTGGTAAATCAAAAGGTAATCTCTCACATTCTGCTAGGGAAGAGATGAGAAAAATGATAAACCCTATAGGCTGACGCCATAAATTCCACCCCCCAAAACCATATTTTGATTGCGCCTCAACTATATCAATTGTACTTGAACTGTTAGATAATCATAGTCGGTGATACCATCACTGTTATCATCGCTATTACAGAACCGTACGTGATATTTTCATCTCATACGGCTCCTTAAAGGCCATAAATAAATCTAAGGACCGGGTAAGTATTATTTTATCTTGATACATTTGTAGGATGGATAAGGTCAAATCTTATTGGACGGTCCAAAATTAGACCAATAGAATTCTGTCTGTTATAATTATTAGTTTTAAATAATTGTTATTTTAATAATTAAATAAATTAATAATAAAAATAAAATAAAAAAAAAAAAAACAAAGTACTTCTGAATTGATCTCACCCCTTCTTTAAAAAATTTCAATTTTTCTTTGTCGAGTAATAACTTAATTCTTCAATAAAATACTTCTTGTAGAAATATAACTAACATAATTAACCCTTCGTTTTTACTTACGAAAAAAAAAATTCCATATTAATTCATGAATTATGATATATATTCTATATATATATGAATATAGAATATGAATATGGAAAAGGATAAAAAAGATATATTTTTTTATTGGAATTGGGTTTCTTTCTCTTTTTTTTTTTTTTTTCGTTCCTATTCTTCTTTCTATTTCTTAAAAAAAGAGGGCTTACAAAATAAAGGATTTTTTCGTTCCCAATAGTTATGTATTTCATCGGTGGATAGGAGCATACTCTGGATTGGAATAGTGCCTTGGGGAGTACTTCCTAATAATTTCTACTAACTTTAAGCCCCGATTAGTATTCGTTGTTTGTATATTATGTAAAAAAGCCCTTTTTGGATAATTTACATAATTTCCATTTCCATTACAAATCCGTTACATATCTTGGTGTTTCTAACCATCCACTCGTTTTTGTTCAACCCTCCGTTATGATAATACATGTATGTTAATCCATACAAATGATAGTGAAAAATCAATACGGTGGATTTTTTGAGCCCGCTTCAAGTCAGGATGACTAATCGACCAATCTTGGCTTGGGGTAAACGATTTCTTATGTTTATGTTTATTTTCGCTTAACTCTTTAACTCTTATACATGGAAAATGAGACTCAATATTTTTACTGCGAATTTATATATTTATATATTCTAAATTATATAATATATATATAAGCTGTTTTCTTTCACTCAATATAACTATTTTATTGAATTTTTCAATCCGAATAATGAATAAAAAAAAAAATGAAGATCTCTAACCCTACTCAATTCATTCCACCGTTTTCCTCGAAAGGAAGAATAGAGAAAGGTTTATGTCTATATATCAACGAATCGCACGTAGAGATATTGATAACACACATAAAGTTAATGGTATTTCATAACTAATTGATTGAGCAGCAGCTCGTAGACCACCTAAAAAGGAATATTTATTATTTGACCCGTATCCTGACATAAGAAGTCCAATGGGAGCAATACTTGAAATGGCAATCCATAAAAAAACACCAATATTGAGATCCGCTAAAACAAGACGATACCCAAATGGAACTACTAAATAGCTTACTAAAATGGATATAACTGCTATGGATGGACCGATACTGAATAAACGAGTATCCCCTCTAGATGGAAAAAGATTTTCTTTGAAAAGAAGTTTTGTCCCATCTGCTAGAGCTTGAAGAACTCCCAAAGGGCCGGCGTATTCAGGTCCAATACGTTGTTGTATTCCCGCGGATATTTCTCTTTCTAACCATACAATTACCAGTACGCCTATTGTAATTCCCAATACAAGAGTCAAAATAGGAATAAGTAACCATATAATTCCATAGACCCCCTTTAAAAATTCCAATCTAGAAAAAGAATCGATCTCTTGTAATTCTAGTGTATCTAGTGTATCAATTATCATTTCAACGATCAACTTCTCCCATAATGATATCTATACTACCTAGTATTGTCATAATATCAGCCAATTTCATTCTTTTAACTAACTGAGGAAGAATTTGCAAATTGATAAAACCCGGCGGTCGAATTTTCCATCTCCAAGGAAAACCACTCCGATCCCCTATCAGGAAAATCCCTAATTCGCCTTTTGGAGCTTCGACTCGCACATAAAGTTCTTGTTTCGGCAATTCAAATGTAGGAGAAGGTTTTTTACTAATAAAGCGATATTCAAAATCATTCCATTCTGGATTCCTTTCTCTATCAAAGTAGCGGATTTCTAAATTCTCATATGGTCCCCCCGGAATTCCTTCGAGAGCCTGTTGAATAATTTTTACAGATTCCACCATTTCACCAATTCGGACTAGATAACGAGCCAATGAATCCCCTTCTTTTTGCCACTGTACTTCCCAATCAAATTCGTCATAACACTCATACTGATCAACTTTACGAAGGTCCCATTGTATTCCGGACGCTCGCAGCATTGGTCCTGATAAACCCCAGTTTATTACTTCCTCTCGACCAATAATGCCTACCCCCTCGACTCGTTCTAAAAAAATAGGATTGCGTGTAATAAGTTGTTGATATTCAGCAACCCTTATTAAAAAATAATCGCAGAAATCCAAACATTTATCTATCCAGCCATAAGGGAGATCAGCCGCCACCCCTCCGATCCGAAAATAATTATGCATCATTCTCATACCGGTGGCAGCTTCGAATAGATCATATACTAATTCTCTTTCTCTGAAAATATAGAAAAAAGGAGTCTGTGCACCAATATCCGCCATAAAAGGGCCGAGCCATAACAGATGAGAAGCTATACGACTCAACTCCAACATAATTATTCTGATATAGCTGGCTCTTTTAGGTACTTGAATATTTCCCAGCTGTTCCGGCCCATTTACTGTTATTGCTTCTGTGAACATAGTAGCTAAATAATCCCAACGTGTTACATAAGGCAAATATTGTATAATTGTTCGGTTTTCCGCAATTTTTTCCATCCCTCGGTGTAAATAACCCAATATTGGTTCACAGTCAATAACATCTTCACCATCTAGAGTAATGATAAGTCGAAGAACACCATGCATTGATGGATGGTGGGGACCCATACTGACTACCATCAGGTCTTTTCTTGTAGCTGGTATATTCATAGGTTTTTCCTTAATTCACTCTTTCATGAATTGAATTGCTGAAAACGAAAAAAAGTTCATTCAAATTCACGATCTAATAAATCAAATAATTCAAAATGCTTCTTCAAATTAACGAGTTTTTGATTCACGAATATCCAACCGATTAATCAATTCTTTATAACCTATTCTATTTTTCTTTGACAAATAAGATAGCAGGCGTTGGCGTTTTCCCAGAATTTTACGTAGACCTCTCTGAGATAAATAGTCTTTTTTGTGTAATTGTAAATGGGAAGTAAGTCTTCGTATCCTATTGGTGAAACTTAATATTTGAAATTCAACAGAACCCCTATTTTCTTCTTTTTCTTCTTGTGAAATAACTGAGATGAATGAATTTTTTACCATAAAACGAACCCCCCTTCTTTTTTTAAGATATTTTAAGATATTTTGATTGATAGATATTTTTATTGATCAGTAATAATAATGGCACTTGTTTTAGTTTGGTATAGAGAATAATCTTAATTTCGGTCTAATTTCGATTTTTATTAAATCAAATTAAATCAATCCTATTTTAATTTCAAAATTTGAAAAGGTATACAGTATACAAAGGTATACAAAAGGATGGTTGTTTTCTATCCTCCAAAACGATAAAAACTTAGTCCTAAAATCAGACGATTTTATTGATTCATTTCTAGATCGAATTGATATGTCATTGAATTAGTATCATGTATCAGAATAGAATGTAAGACATTGAATGTGCGCACCTCTTTGTCGTCATCGACCCGCTGCGTTATGGGAAAGATAGCAAAACTTTACTAGTAATGGATTTTCAATCGCGGATACATATGTATCCTTACCATACCGAAACGACTGCCGTTATTGCTATCAAACCAATACCGATTCATACAAGCTAAATCTTCTAATCGATAATTGGGCCATAGAAATAACTTTAAGTTAATAAGTTTCTTTTTATATCCTTTGTTTTTATCCAAAACTTGACTGTTTACCTTATTACCATTCCCTAATGCTGAATTTTTATGCATATCATTTCTATTCCTAGAATTGAAACAAATTAGAATTCTAAATTCTCTCCGAAGTCTAGGTGATAAAATATTTTCAGGAACAAACAAATCATAATGATTTTTATCTCTATTTCCAGTCATCTTTTTATATTTGGTAATGACTTCATCAGAATTCTTATCAATATGGGTTTTTTCTCTGTATTTTTGATTCATTTTGTGTTTACTTTGATGAACCGACGAAATACCAATGGTTTGATACATAATAAATTGCCCATCATTTTTTATAGATAGACGAATTGGTTCAATAATCAAAATTCCTCTTTTGATGAATTCCGTAAGAGTTAAATTTTTCTCAATTATCAGAATATCAAGACTCATTTCTCCTCTTTGAATAGAGGATATAGTTATTTCTCTTGGATTTATCAGTCTAAGCAGGAGACAATATACTTTGATGTTATTGATTATTTTTTTAGTTAAAATATCATCCCATCGCAATTGAAACTGAAAATACCTGTTTAGTAAGAAATCAAACTCCTCTTTTGTATCATTCTTGTCTTGTTTTTTATTTTTTTGTTTTTTCATCTCCGAGTCCATATAATCTTCTTCAACATCTTTTTCTTGGTTTGAAAGAGCAGATTCAAGGTTTGCTTGGTCCGCTGATTCTTTTTGCTCTTTATTTCGTTTTTTTAATTCAAGAGATTTTTTTTCATTGGAGGATATAAAAAGATCTTTATCAGTAACGTTTTCATTTATATTAGAATCTAAAAGAAGTAATTTTTTTGGTATAACCCACGGTTTAGTTTTATACAAATTATAAAGGATCAAAAATTCGGAGAAGAACCAACGTTCAAGATTTGATATGGGGCGGTTTAATATTTCTTCATTCATTCCCATCCAATCCAATTTTTTTTTTTGATTAGATAAATAGATTTCTTGATCTTGATGAATTGTGAGATCAAAAAAATTTTGCTTATTCATTTTATCAATTATTGGATAATCATTAAGTTTATCCTTAGTACATTTTTTATTACTGTTTGGGTCAGTATCAATATTGATCCAAGCTTCAATATTGATTTTCTTTCTAAGACAAAAATGGATAATTCTCCAATCAAAATATTTTCTATCCAGATTTTTATCCATATCTGTAATATCATGTTGTACTCGATCATTATTGATAGGGATAATAGGAATACCTTCCATCATATAAAAAGATTTGAGTTTATTTGTGTTGGAGTTCGAAAAAACTTCTTGGTTGTTTTTTACGTGTAATGACAATTCATAAATTGACGAGTACTTCGTATTTTCAGAATTAATAGATTTATATGCTAACCGATCATATTTATATTGTTTTTTAAAATTCTCTTTTTCATTCAGTAATGAAGCCTTTTCAAAATTTTTTAGTTTTTCGTAGTGAATAAATTTCGTTTTTTTAGATGAGTTACTTAAATCCTTATTTTTATTCATATAATGGTGATTGAATCTATTTCGCCATTTTTGTGGTACTAGTCTAGACCATCTAATGTGAGATATATCATATTGATAATGATTCCTTAACCAATTTGTCCATTGATTTATTCCAGAATTCTGACAATTCTTATGTCTTAATTGAGAAAGAAAAAGTTCTTGTGTTCCAACAAAATAACTCCTTATTTCATTTTTAATAAAAGGAGCTGCTCCATTATATTGCAAGACAGATTTTAACTTATAAAAATCCAAATTGACAAATTGGGTTTGTGAGAGTTTGTAAAATACATAGGCTTGTGAAAAGTAGGATAAGTCACAAAAAGTATTTGAATTTTTTTTACTAATATTAGTATTATATAGTGTCTTTTTTATAGTCAAAATAAAATGAATTAAACTTTGATTTTTTTTATCCATTTTTTCTTGATTTGTTTCATTATTGGTAATGTATTTATTAAAATTTTTTTTTATTGAGTCACGAAATGGTTGTGTATTGATCCTAGGAATATTAATGATCCACAGAAAGATATCTATGTATATCCTTTCAATGAAAAATTTTATAAAATAATGTGATTTGCGTATTAGTCGAGCATTTTTTCTTTTTAATATCTGCCAAATATTTTTTTGTGCTTTCAACCTTTTATTATCATCACTTATTTTGTTAAAACGAATATTTCGATCCGGAATTCTAAATCCGCCCTTTTTTTCATTTGTAATTTTTTCTATTTGATTTATGATCGTGTTTGTTCTATCAGTTAGATCCTGCATTTTTTTTTCTGTCAACGAATAATTTGTCCAATTCCGAGGTATAGTTTCAATGGACGATGGTATAGTTTCAATGGATGATTCAGGAATCATCAGATTACTTATTATCAAATCTTTTTTAGTTTTATTCAATTCATATACTTTTCTTTTTCTCAATCCAAATAATAGAATTGGATTTATTTTTGATAGTTCTTTTTTTATTTCTTTTAAAAAAAGAATCCTTTTAATGATCCATTTTTTTATTTCTTTTGAAACATTTAGAAACAATTTTGTTTTTTCTTTAAAAATTTTTAGAATTAGAAAACATTTCTTTTTCAATTTTCTAATTTTTCTTTTGAGTTCTTTAAAAATGGGTTCAAAAAATGATTCGTGTTTTCTGGAAGAATCAAAAGGGAATTCTGCTTCCATTCCAAAAATTGTTAAAAAACACGAATCTTTTTTTGAATCTTTTTTTTTCATTGGATCGTTATAAGGGGCTCGTGGATTCGATCTATGCCAAGGTTTCAGACGAAAAGGAAATAGGATCTTAATCTGAATACCGTCTGTTAACCAATCTTTTGGAAATTCTTTTTCTGATAATTGAACGCCATTATAGGTGCATTTAACATGAATTTCTCGATTCCAATCCTTAAAATCTTCGGACCATTCAGGAAATTGAAATAATAGCATACGGGCGATATTTTTAAATATTATCAATGAAGGCAATATAATATATTTTCTAAGAATCGATTGGGTTATTAATAAAAAACCTCTTATTACTTGAGCAAGTAAAATACTATCCCAGGCTTCCGCTATTTCTATACGTGCTTTCTCCTTTCTTTTGTCTTCTTCTTTTTTATCTTCTTCCTTTTTTTTCTCACTTTCTTCTGTGGTTTTCTCTTTAGAATCCGAAATTTTGAGTTCTGTGTTTGTCCACATACCATTTCTAAAAATTCGGTTTATACGTTCGGAAATATCAAAAGAAAAAAAAGGGGATTTGTTTATTCGGTCCAAAAAGAGGGGGGAATGCACGTCTGCCTCAAAGAATTTCCAAGTAACTATTTTACGTCTTTGAGCACGTACAGAGCCTTTGATTAGGTCTCGACGAAAATCTGGTTGTTGTGAATAACGTATCAAAGCAACTTCGTCTGGTTCATCAGTATCATCAGTTTCTTGGGTATTACTATAAGTATCAGTATTCTCTTGGTTATCAGTAAAAATAATTACACTTTTGTCTTTTCTTGAGCGAATCTGCATATTCTCTATCTCACCCTCCTCTCGTTCTTCCTCGTCTAGTTCCCAATCAGCAATTAATTTGTATGGCCAGTAAGGGATTTTTTTATGTATTTCTGTTAATGCAATAGATTTTTTTTTTATCGTTTTCTCGTTTGGAAGAGTTCTATCTGCATCAAATAAAAATTTTAAAACTTTTATTCTATCTTCTGAATCAATTCTTACTTGTTCATGTTTAGGAACTATAAAAGGTCTTTTAAAATTTAAACTTGATGTTGATTTTACAGCAAATTCATTGATTAAGTTCAATAAATAATCCATTTGCTTTGCGCATGCTTTTGTATCAAATGAATTTGGTTTCTGTTCAAATTCTAGGCGATTAATAATAAAAAGGATACTATGAATCTTATTTATTAAAAACTTTTCTATAGAATTTTTTCGAGAAATTTCCTTTTTAATTGAAAGTGAAAACAATTTTTTGATTCGTCCACGATAGGGTCCATTTATGAAAGGATCATATAGTTGGGGTAAATATTCTTTTTTAGTCTTATCATT